TTGGCGAGATCCAACGGTGAACAGCTGCCCAAAAGAGAAACCGCCTGGAAGTCCGAGGACCTGTAGTACCCTACCCTACCCCCGGCCTTCGCGCCAAGCAAGACCGCCCTTGTCCCTTTCCTTTCTCCATTCAGCCTCCCTCCTTCTTTGCTTTGTTCCAATAGAGTCTAAGGCAAAGCGTCAGTGGTTCGCTACCTTACCTACTTGACGAAAGGGAACGAACTTCGTTTCGTTTCCGGGTTTATGGATTGGATTCAGTCAGCGTTACTCCTTCCTTTGGATTATGTCGTGACGCTTTGGTTACCGGCGAACCAAAGGCGACCCTCTCGAGTTTCCGGCTGTTTCCTAGATTGAAGTAGCCTTTTTCGCCCTAAGAAAGAAGTCACTATCAAACTGCTCGCCCAACAAGCAAGGTAATACTAAGTATTACTAAGTAATGGCGCCAATACTTAGTATTACTTAGTAATCCGCGAAAGCTCAATACGGAACAAGCAACGGACGAGCGCCAATACTTAGTATTACTTAGTAATCCGCGAAAGCCACTATAAGGGAAGGGAACAAGCAACGGACGAGCGCCAATACTTAGTATTACTTAGTAATCCGCGAAAGCTCAATACAGGAACAAGCAACGGACGAGCGCCAATACTTAGTATTACTTAGTAATCCGCGAAAGCTCAATACAGGAACAAGCAACGGACGAGCGCCAATACTTAGTATTACTTAGTAATCCGCGAAAGCTCAATACAGGTAATAGCGTTAGCGCATCCGTTTTCTTGCTGCGTTAGCGCATCCGTTTTCTTGCTGCGTTAGCGCATCCGTTTTCTTGCTGCGTTAGCGCAGCCGTTTTCTTGCTCCCATAAAAGCGTTTTCTTGCTCCGCCCGGTTACTAATGAATTGGTTTGCGACTGAAGGAAGTAGGGCTCCTATTGACTAAAGGTTCTTCGGTTTCCTTTTTAGAATGAAAGTAGCTATGAAGCCCCTACTACTTTGATTCAAAAGGCGAACGGCCCCCCCTTTTTTAGTCGTATGGGGTGGGGTGCTTGTGGGAAGCTTGGATATGAGGAATTCCTTCAAAAAAAAAGGCAAAGTCCGGTATTTTACGAAGATCTTTCTATCAATAGATAGGAATGAGTGTTCGATATAGGGGATAGGATCCATCTGCTCTCTCTCTAAAAATGTCTTTTTTATTGAATTTTCATTTAGAGAGAGCAGATATAACGATATAAAATGAAATCGGGAGATGATAAAGGATACATAGACATCTAAAGGGATGTATATTCTCTTCCTCTTGATTTTAGAGAGATAAAAATCAAAAAGAGATCTCGTTCATCTATCTCTTGTCTATCTATCCATTGATTCTATCTATGAATCAAGTCAAAAGAGTTCGTTTTTGGGTTCCCCGAAGCCCCGAATGGATTGGTTCTGCCAACGAAATGAACGCTGAGCCCGTTCCGAATGCTTTGCTTCTCCGATCCGGAAGTTCTCACGAAGAGAATAAGATGCTGCTCCCCCTCCCTCTGTCTTTTCCCGCTTTGCTAATCTTCCCCTCTAACGCGGGCCGGGCGGCGGCGGGCGCGGGAGGAAGAAACCTAAGAGAAGACGCTCTTCTCTTAGGTCCTTTTTTTCAGTGCAGGAAAGCGCCCTCTTTTTGTCATCCCTGCAGCTTCCCAGAGGCTTTTTTGGTATTGAACGCATGGCGTAGCTAGGACCCTTCCAATCATGTTTGAGCCTATGTTCAAACCAAACCCCATAGCGAAAGAATGCCCGCCAAGTTCAGATAAGGGAATGCTTCCCCCAACCACTAAAGGAAAGGCTCGACGAAGGGAGGGAGATGCGGCGGGGGAAGGAAAACGCTTTCGGAGATCGAGATTTTCTTTCTTTTTCATCGAAAACGAAGAAGGCCGAGGATGGCCTACGGTGCGTGTTATCTGAAGGGCGAAGATAACACGCTTTTTCGACCGCGGTGGTCTGATTGCCGGGCCCTCTCCTCGTTCCGCCCGCTGGCCTATTGGGATAGCAGCCTTCGGGCTTTGCCTGCCCTTTCTAATAAAGAATTCCGGCTCGGCCCGGGAAAGCGCTGGCAACAACAGAAAGGAAGGGGTCCATGTAGCTGCAGCGCCCGCCCCCCTACCTAATAAGTTGCAGCAGGTTCGGCATCTACTACAATAGAATCCACTTCAGATAACCAAGCCTCTGCTAGGCGGCGTGTGGAATGGCCGAGAGCGGACCTTTTTGGATATATAATCCAAGCCAGCCAAGTCGAGAGTGGAGTTACGGGAACAGCCGTCTGATGGAAAACCACTTTCACGTTCGGTTCAGAGAGCACTTTTCTCGTTGAGAATTCCTCGTTCCCTTTCGTGTGAATTTCCCAGCGGCGAATTAACAACTTGTGGGGCCCTATCTATTCCATCTCTCGAGCCCCGAAGAAAAACCCCCTCTCCTTCGGACTCCATATCTCTTTTGACTCTATATATGCGGGCACCTGATATCTATGAGGGTT